ACGGTACCGGTATTCACAATCTTGACTTCTCTACTATATTGTTCAATACGTTCACGGATAATATTACTAATTTCGTCGGCTCGAAGGGTTACCATTAGTATTTCTTTATTCTTTTTCGGAAGCAAGGGGAAAAAAATAATGCCTAAATTCGAAATTCAAATAAAAGTTGAAGGGCTAATCAGTTATTTCTTCCATCGCCCCGAGAATGCCAATATTCGCACGGATAGTACGGAAATGTAACTCGGTGTTCATATTCAAACAACTATTCAGAGTTCCTAGAGCTCCTTGTAAGGCTTGTTGGAAAACTCGTTGTCGGACCTGATTCATTGCTCTTTGTTTTTCAAAATCAAGGGTTTCATTTTTGTAATTTTCTAATCGTTCCAAACTATCACAAGTGGCATTAATCAAATTTTCTTTTTCTCGTTCTATCTCAGAATACCCATTCGTTCGATACTCATCTGCTTCTAGTTCCACTTTCCGTAAGCGAACCCGGGCTTTTTCGAGTTGCTCAATGGCCCCTCTACGTAATTCTTCCGAATTGCGAATAGTAATTAAGATCCTCTGTTTTCGATTATCTAATAAATCTTTTAATGAAAGTAGATTATCTTAGCATTAATTTCACAACTTTCATGATCTCTTCCCGAACCAAACATGAATCTTTCGATTCATTTGGCTCTCACGCTCAATTATTTATTTGATTTTTTTGTTATGGGTATTCCCATATCTTTTTTTAATGTAATGAGCCTATCCTCTCTTTTCTTTTCTGTTTGTATTCAAAGATGTCGAAACTGATACAAGACCAGAATAATTATTAGGAGGACTCTTCCGACCAGACAAAACTCTATAATTGTCAGCAAAGTTGTTTCTTTATTTTGATTTCTTCTTTATCTTTTTTGAATTAAAAATTCATTTAGTTTCAAATGAAAATTTATAATTTTTCGATTTTTTCTGCAAATCCAAAAAATTCCTCTTTTTTATACATAGGTCGTCGATTCGGCATTGGATAAGATAAAAAGGGCAAGTCCCCATTTTCTAGTAAATGGTTTAAATCATTTTATCGATATGAGTGTTCTATATCAGATAAGTTACCAACTATTCATTTTTAAACCATTTCGGTACTAATGTAGTGGTAGAAAGAGTACCATGTTTTGCCTGGACTTCAAACAGTTTAGTTTTAACCATGTTAATGGTCTCGCATTATTGGTTGATAGAGAATCAAAGTTGATTTACCAATTAGTTACGAAATGCTATGGTTCTTACATATGATTTCTTAATTTATTCAGAAGTAATTCGTCGAGATCGTGCACCTTTTTTCCTATTTATCCTAAACATACTATAAATAAAGTGCAGTTGGATGGATCCAACCTATTCTTGAAATACACAACTCGCACACACTCCCTTTCCAAAAAAAATCAATACACCAATCACTACACTTAGATTTATTAGATTTGTTGCTAAAATATCGGTATTAAACCCGAAACTCCCGGCGGATGGCCAGTGGCCCAAGAAAACGAAAGAATCGGTTACATTTTTCATATGCTCTCCTCTTATAGATAGGACTAACAAAGAACAAAGTTCTTTTTCTATCACTTTGTTCGCCCCTTTCTTTTTTGATCGATTTTTTTATTAATTGAATTTCCCTTTTTTAATGGGAATAAATTAAATCTCGTAATTTTATTTAGGTTAGGTCTTAGATCTCATTTCAATTGCGAAAAATATCGTTTATTGAAATGTTTCCTAACATAAAAGGAAAAAAGTTTCCATTGTACTAAGCGAAGGACGGGAAGGAAGAAAGCGAACGAATCCCGTAATTCCTCATCCTCAAATCAGTCCTTCCTGGGTCTCAATAAATAAGTAATTGTAAGAGTAAAGTGTTGATATAATTCGAAGAAGCAAACGGCAATTTCAAGTTAATAAAATCAGAAAATAAAGTATGTAATCTAAAGTACTTTTTTACATTTCTAGAATTAAACAAAAGGATTCGCAAATAAAAGTGCTAATGCCACGACCAGTCCGTAAATTGTTAAAGCTTCCATAAAAGCTAGACTCAGCAATAAAGTACCTCGTATTTTACCCTCTGCTTCTGGTTGTCTCGCAATACCTTCTACAGCTTGGCCTGCAGCAGTACCTTGACCAACTCCAGGTCCAATAGAAGCAAGCCCTACAGCCAATCCAGCAGCAATAACAGAAGCGGCAGAAATCAGTGGATTCATGGTAAGTTCCTCGCATAAAAAAAAAAAAGAAATGGTTAATGATACAATCAACCAATGAATTTTTACTTATTTTATCATTTTTTATTATTAAGATGTATTGGATCGAAATAATTAAAAACTACGAATTGAAATGATAATATTGATGAATCGTCAGAACTACTTCGATATCTAGTTTTTAATTGCTACCCTTTTTGTAAATCCCTATACATATAGTTCTAGTCTAGTTATTGCATTTCTTTCCAACCATTCCTTCATTCAATTTTTCGTTCTTTACCCTTCTATATCATCTGTTTTTTCAGCCAATCCACAATTACAGACAAAACAGAAGGACTTATATGGGAATCCATCTAAATGCAGTAAACTGCAATCAAATCAATATATGCAATCGATATCTATATGTATATGAATATATATATATATCTATATCAATATACATATAGAATATCAATATAGAATATCAATATTAATATATATATATATATATTAATATTGATAAATATAAGTATAATTGATAAATTATAAATATAAGTATATTAAGTATAAGTTGATAGATAATAGATATAAGTATAAGTTGAGATAAGTTAAGAGCTTATTTATATATAGGAAATAGGGACTCTATAACTAGTGAATATCTAATATTACCTATACATTTGTATTACATATACATTTGTTTCTTCTATAACGTAAACTTTATATGGAATCAGATTCTAGAATAATTCCTCGAAACCCACATAAAAAGTGGCTGGACTTATAGACATTACATACACTCAGTGTGACCTCCCAAACCATCTTTTTTTTATTTCGTAACATCGTGCATCTTCTTTCCTACGACTCGAAGTCCTATATTCATACGTATTTATATCTATTATGCTCTCCAACCAAGCAGATTATCTTGAATCATGCATGAATTGGGATAAGCTAAAAAAAAAAAGACTATTTCGAAAACTAGTCAATGATGCCCCTCCATGGATTCGCCTATATAAGCCGCGGCTAACGTTGCAAAAATAAGAGCTTGAATACCACTTGTAAATAATCCAAGAAACATAACAGGTATAGGAACTACTGAAGGGACTAAAGAAACAAGAACAACAACTACTAATTCATCAGCCAATATATTCCCGAAAAGTCGAAAACTCAGAGATAAAGGTTTTGTGAAATCTTCTAAGATGTTAATTGGTAAAAGTATTGGAGTTGGTTTAATGTATTTCTCGAAATAACCCAATCCTTTTTTAGTAAGACCCGCATAAAAATATGCCACTGACGTGAGTAAAGCTAAAGCAACAGTAGTATTTATATCATTCGTGGGCGCAGCTAACTCCCCATGAGGTAACTCTATGATTTTCCAAGGTAAAAGAGCACCTGACCAATTAGAAACAAAGATAAATAGGAACATAGTTCCAATAAAGGGAACCCAAGGACCATATTCTTCTCCAATTTGGGTTTTGCTCAAGTCTCGGATAAATTCAAGGACATATTCGAAGAAATTCTGACCGTCAGTCGGAATAGTTTGTGGATTCCGAACAGCTATGATGGCTGAACCTAACAAGATAGCAATTACGAACCAAGAAGTGATAAGTACTTGGGCATGGATTTGTAAACCTCCTATTTGCCAATAGAAATGTTGGCCTACTTCTACACCCGATATATCGTATAGCCCCTTGAGTGTTTTAATGGAACATGGTATAACATTCATATTGTCCTCTGATAGAAATTGAACTTCAAAAAAAGGAATTATTTTGATTCAACCATTTCTTTCTCAAATCACCAACGTGAATCATTAATCGTATATTTAGGATACCAAGAAATCGCATAACATCATAATATATATATCAATATCCCCAGTTCTTTCTTTATCTCTTTTTAAAAATTAAAAAATCGTAACCGATTCAATAAATCTATGGAATTGCCCAATAATTAAATAATCTTATTATTCTGAATTCTTATTATTCTTAATCATAATCAACGATTTCTTATATAGCTAGAACGACCCTCACAAATTGCGGATACTAATTTGTTAAGAATCAATCGAATTGAAGCTATAGCGTCATCGTTGGCTGGAATCGAAATATCTGCGAGATCTGGGTCACAATTTGTATCGATTAAACAAATCGTCGGAATCCCCAAAATAGCACATTCTCGAAGAGCCGTATATTCTTCTTGCTGATCAACGATGATCACAATATCAGGCAACCCCGTCATATATTTGATCCCACCGAGATATGTTTGTAAGGTATATAATTTTCTCTTCAACATTGCTGCATCTCTTTTAGGGAGACGGTTGAGTTTCCCCATCTTTTCTTCTGCTCTTAAATCCCTGAACTTAGAAAGTCTCGTTTCCGTAGTAGACCAATTCGTTAACATACCACCGAGCCATTTTTTATTAACATAATGACATCGAGCCCTTATTGCAGCTGATGCTACTAAATCCGCTGCTTTATTTTTGGTACCAACGATTAAGAAGCTTTTTCCCCTACTTGCTGCATCAAAAACTAAATCACAGGCTTCTGATAAAAACCGAGCAGTTCTAGCGAGATTTGTAATATGAATACCTTTACGCTTTGCCGAGATGTAAGGGGCCATTCTAGGATTCCATTTCTTAGTACCATGACCAAAATGAACTCCTGCTTCCATCATCTCTTCCAAATTGATGTTCCAATATCTTCTTGTCATTTTTTCCCACACTTCCTTTTTTTTTGTTATTATTAACAAAGAGACGAGGTACCTTGAAATAAATAATTGTTCCGATGGAACCTTCTACCGGGGATTGACCATTGATACACGGCACAAACCATAAATTTTTTTAATTACTTATTTTATTGATTTTTATTTATTACCAAATCAATAAAATAATAAGACCAGTCCAGTATAGTTAAAAGATAGTTAAAGTAAAAATGAATCCACTCTTAGGAATCATTAAATCGCATAAATGATTTTTCTGATGTCTCATGGAAATTTGTTTCATGGAAATTGTTTGTCACGTAAGAACAAAATAATTCTCTATGGTGTAACAAAATATCTTTCGTTTCCAACTCGAATAGATTTTTTCTTTTGATTTCCAAATAAATGTTCTTGTCTTGCCTTGAACGATGCACAAATTTTTGGAATCCAGTACCAACAGGTATAATCCCCCCTAGAACAACGTTTTCTTTCAGGCCTTTCAACCAATCAATACGACCTCGTAAAGCAGCTTTTGCTAAAACTCGAGCAGTTTCTTGAAAACTTGCTTCGGATATGAAACTTTGAGTATTCAGAGATGCTCTTGTTATTCCCAATAAGATTGCCCGATAACAGATCGATTCATTCAAAGCGCGCCCTGCGCGTTCCGCTCGCAACAATCCGATTAATTCTCCAGGTGAAAAAACATTAGACATTCCATCTTCTGAAACCAATACTTTTGATGTTACTTGACGTACAATAATCTCTATATGTCTATTATGGATCTGTACCCCCTGGGATCGATAAACCTTTTGGATCTTATTAACCAAAGAGATACGACTTTGAGCTATGGTTAGCTCAGCTCCAATTAAGAACCCCCAGGGGATCCCAAGAATTCTTGGTATACGTTCGTTCCAACCTTCAACTCTCCTTTCGAGGTTCATCGATATTGAATCAATCGAACGCACTTCTAAGATTTGTTCCACTTTAGGAAGACCTTGCGTTATGTCACCAGATCTCGATTTTTCATATATAAATGTAACTAATGTATCTCCTTCGTAAAGGATTTCCCCATAATGACCATGAACAGTTGCTCCTGGAGTGGCCAAATAAGGCTTAGCTGATCTTATAACTAAAGAGTCAACATTAACAATTAAAATTTGACCAGATTTTTTTATGTGTGGTTCGTATTTAAATAGACATACATTTTCACAAATAAATTGTCCAAGGCTAATTATTGTTGATGCCTCTTCCCAATAATCGTGATGGAGAAAGCACCAATCCAAATGGAAGGGGTTCAAAATGATGTTACTGCATGGATCTGGATTATAAATCCTCCCATTTTCATCTATTAAAAAATATTTAAGTACTTGAAGTACTTGAAAAGTCTCTTTGAAATTGTCAAGTAGCAAATATTTCTTTAACAAGATCTGATTATGAGTTATTAAATGGTAAGATGAATAAAAATTCGATATTTTAGGTACAATCGTTCCTAAGGGACCCAATAAATCCCTAATTGGTATTATGGGATCTGATTCTTTTGTCACATTGTTATATTTCGAACTATTGAATGGACCAATTCGAGAACAATTGGATGATGACAAAATTAGCAAAGATTGGCATTCCTTAGTTCGATTCAACAACGTACCAACAGTTCCTCGATGTTGGCTAAGTGATTGAATCTTCACCTTGGAATAAAAAGGATTTATATTGGTGCGATCTAATCCATTATCGGGAATCAATCCTGAACTTGCCCTATCATACCTTTTTCCGGTATACGAAATAGTGGACTTGACTAAGTCAATTCTTATGAAATCGCGAATCAGATCATTTGCCCTTACTTGAACAAAGGAAGCATGAACCTCTTCTCTGGAACCATTTTGTTCGTGGTCCCAATTCAATACTAAGCAAGTCCGAACTAATTGAATACTTGTGTGGTAAATTCCTCGAATTGACTTGCCATTTCCATAAAGGATATAATTGACAACTCTAAGTTGGACGTTATCCTTTTCCTGCAAGAGATCCTGAGGGAAAAGTGTTGCTAAATTTATCCCATCGGCTATTTCATATGTGACTACAGGTCGAACCGAAACAAAATACTTTTTCTTGGTAGGTGTGATACGTTGAACATAAATCCAATTTTTCAATTTTTTTGATTCCTTAGAGTTTTTTTTTTCTGTTTCTGGTGGTATCAAAATGCCGCTGTGCCTGGATATCTTATCTGTCTCGCCAGGAAAATGAATATCGCCAGAAAAGATTTTCAATTCAATATATTTTTTTTTTCTCTCCACTCGGACTAATCCACCTACTCGGCTTCTTGTATTTAAAGTGAGTCGTGTATCTACTCCAATGATACTATTGTTCCGGACCATTATGAATGAGGATCCTGGCAAGATATGCACTTCTTCGAGAATGAAAAAAAACTGATCTACTTTCATTTGGTATTTCGGACTAAATTCTTTTGCTCCTCGATACTCAATCAAATCCTCTTTTTTTATGATTGAATCTACCTCTATGGTTCCATATTTAGTAATCCCTGAACTGTTTCTTCTGTATCGTGGATCATCAAAATAAGCAAGAATACTTTTTCTACGTAAAATACCATTTATGGGTATTTCAATCGAAATACCAAAACAGGGTGTTAGTTCTTTCTCTTGTTCTTGATCATATTGTAATGGGATGATGAATCTATCTCTTCGCTTTTTCGCTAAGAAATCAGAATTCTCTTGGAGAATAGAAGGATATATGAAATTCCAATGACTATTGGATATGATTTGATCAGGTCTTGAATAGTCAAGAATTTCCCTATCTTTTTTATAAGAAGTATATAACAATTTATGTCTTACTTGATCATTAGTCATTGAGAAGTCCGAGATATATCTTCCTTCAACAGAAAAAGAATCAACATTCATTTGATCTTGATCCTTGTGGAGCGAAAAAGACACTATACTGGATCTGCACGGACCTCCTGCTAATATCCATAAATGGCTTGTTTTTGGTAATAAATGAACATTACCATATGTATATTCAGGTGCATGGTAGACGTCGGTACTCCAGTGCATTTCTCCCTCTAATTCAGAATAAATATGTTTTCGTACCTTCTCTTTAAAATGAAAAGTAGACGTTCCAGCACGAATCTCAGCAATCACTTGTTCTGATTCTACATATTGATCATTTTGAACTAAAATCAAACTTTTTGGTGGAATATTCACATTATGTATAATATCTCGACTCTCAATAGTTACATACAAGTCTATAGAACATAAAAAAGCAGGGTGTCCATGACGGGTACGTGTGGGATGAACCAAATCCTCATTGAATTGGATTTTCCCATTAGAAGGAGCTCGTACATGTTCGGCAGTACCACCAGTGAATACTCCACCGGTATGAAAAGTTCTTAATGTTAGTTGCGTCCCCGGTTCCCCAATTGATTGGCCCGCAATAATACCTACGGCTTCTCCCAATTCGACCAAATCGCCATGAGTGGGACTCCGACCATAACATAATTGACAGATCCAAGATGTACTCCTGCAAGTAAATGGGGTTCTAATATATATTGGTTGTGCTCGAAAGGTTATGAATCGATTCACAAGTCCAATCCCAATATCTTGATTTCGAGTGGCAATGCATCGTGGGCCGATATATATATCGTCTGCTAATACACGACCAATTAGTGTTTGGACAAAAATTTTTTCCGTCATCCCATTTTGAGGACTCACGGAAATCCCTCGGATAGTACCACAATCTCTTCTACGTACAATAATGTGTTGAACTACTTCAACAAGTCTACGTGTAAGATATCCAGCATCTGATGTTCGTACAGCAGTATCTACAACTCCTTTGCGGGCTCCATAGCAGGAAATTATATATTCTGTCAAAGAAAGTCCCTCGCGTAAATTGCTTTGAATGGGTAAATCAATCATTTGTCCTTGGGGATCTGACATTAATCCTCTCATACCTACTAATTGGTGTATCTGAGATGCATTCCCCCTAGCTCCCGAAAAAGACATTAGATAAACTGGATTAGAAGGATCAGTCATCTGAAAATTTGGATTCATTTCTTGTCTCAAATATTCACTTGTAGCATACCATATCTCAATGGACTGACGTAATTTTTCTACCGCATGCACATTCCCATAATGATGGTGTTTCTCCAAAATAAAACTTTGTTGTTCAGCGTCTTGGACTAACCATCCCTTAGAAGGTATTGTTAAAAGATCATCAATTCCTAATGAAATAGATGTAGCAGTGGCTTGATGGAAACCTAAAGTCTTTACTTGATCCAGGATATGTGATGTATATCCCATTCCGAAATGATCTATTAATCTGCTAATAAGTCGTTTCATAGCAGTTCCATTTATCACTTTATTGTGAAAGACCAGATCGGCCCGTTCTGCCATAAGTACCTCTATATTCTGCTGAGTAGGATTCGACAATGGGCCTGAATCAGTGATTCGAAAAACTTAACTTCCTTTCCTCAATCTCAATCTTGATTCACGCAGAAATTCAGAAATTATGATACTAGTTAAATTGGAAAGACCCGAATTCCCATAGGAAGGAGCATCGCCTAATCTCATTTCTTAGTTGAGATTTCTTAGTTTAGATAGTGTATGAGTAGGCCCGACAAAACCCTTGTATGGCTTCTTCTATTTCTCGATAAAAAGAAATATGACCCAGAGTGGTTCGAATGTATATACACCGGATTTCTTTTTTTACACTTCCTACCATTAGATAGTGACCATAAATCTCATGATAAGTACCCAAAGATTCATATTGAACTTCGATGGGAACTTCTCTTGACCCAATGACACGTTGATCTAGTTTCCATCGGAGCCACAAAGGACTATCTAAACTAATTCGTTTCTGCCGATAAGCTCCAAGTGCATCATAGGAACTACAAAAATACGGTTCTTTTTCTTTCGTATACCTATAGTTATTATTGTCAACTGTTTTATTTTGATAGTTTCCGCAATTATACGGATTATACCTATTTGCACAAATACCTCGACGATTTCCGATCGTTAATACATAGAGTCCGATAAGCATATCTTGGGTTGGTACAGAAATGGGATCGCCAATAGCTGGAGACAAAAGATTCATATGAGAAAACATAAGTAAACGGGCTTCCGCTT